AATAGAAAGGTCTGGATATTTATTCATCTAATTATTATTTAGAGTACAAGTACACTACTTCCGTAAACTTCGCTTCATTTATTATTTAGTTCAGTTTTAGTTTAGGTTTATTCTGTAAAATGAAATTTCATCAATAAGAATTCAATATAAATAAGAATAAGGAGTCTTTATGTCGCGTTACCGAGGACCTCGTTTCAAAAAAATACGCCGCCTGGGAGCTTTACCGGGACTAACTAATAAAAGGCCTAGAGCCGGAAGTGATCTTAGAAACCAATCACGTTCCGGTAAAAAATCTCAATATCGTATTCGTCTAGAAGAAAAACAAAAGTTGCGTTTTCATTATGGTCTTACAGAACGACAATTACTTAAATACGTTCGTATCGCCGGTAAAGCCAAGGGGTCAACAGGTCGGGTTTTACTCCAATTACTTGAAATGCGCTTGGATAACATCCTTTTTCGATTGGGTATGGCTCCGACTATTCCTGGAGCCCGTCAATTAGTTAACCATAGACATATTTTAGTCAATGGTCGTATAGTAGATATACCAAGTTATCGCTGCAAACCCCGAGATATTATTACGGCGAGGGATGAACAAAACTCTAGAGCTCTGATTCAAAATTCTTTCGATTCATCCTCTCAGGACGAAATGCCAAAACATTTGACTCTTCAACCATTCCAATATAAAGGATTAGTCAATCAAATAATAGATAGTAAATGGGTCGGTTTGAAAATAAATGAATTGCTAGTCGTAGAATATTATTCGCGCCAGACCTAAACCTAACGAAAATAAAAAAAATCACAAGGGGTCGGACAATTTTGATCCCTTTCGTCGAAGTAAATTAACCTAAGGTTAAGATAAATAAGGGTTTGATCCGGATTTTTCTCCCATTTAGGTATCATAGAGAACGAGAGGTAAGTTTTCATTCCTTGTCTACTCTTTTCCTTTCAGTATTTTCTATGCCACAGCAATTAGGAATAAAAATTTTATATCAAAGAAAGGTCTAACTGTTGTGTTGGAATATAAATATAATTTTATATAGTGCTAGTTTACTCTTTTGGTTAGTAAGATCAGTGAATTAGATGAAGGTACGGAAAGAGAGGGATTCGAACCCTCGGTAAACAAAAGCCTACATAGCAGTTCCAATGCTACGCCTTCAACCACTCGGCCATCTCTCCTACATAATGATTATGACCCAAAAACCGAGTGAATAGCGAGCCAGTACTAGTATATTTTTGGATAGGAACGACCAATCAATTCAAATTCTAACTATAAAAATAGATAAATTTTCATCAAAGTCAAAGAAATATCTTTCTTTTGAGGTTATGCGGATAAATAGAAAATAAAAAAACTGTTAGAAAGATTCTATTCATGTTTGCAAAACCAAAAAAGCCTTCGCCTCTTTTTCTGTTATTTTATAACGGTACCGGAGGCAATCACTAAATTATAACGAATCAGCTGATTCATAGGTCTATTTTTGCACTTCGGTTAATGGATCTACGATTCTATTTAGACTATGATTCCATATCTTAAGAATTCTCAAATTCCTTTCCAGTCCAGTTTTATAGTTCTCTCTCAACAACAAACCCTACCCTGCAGATCTATTACAAATATTCATAAAAAATATATATATATATAGTTGATTGTATAGTGTATACCTCCTATGCATACAAAATAAAACAGGCGGGTTTTTTCATCGTAGAATGGTTATTAAATCCTTTTTTTTTTTTCTTCTTTGGATTGGATGAGAATTCAATAAAAAATTTTTCGTTATTATAATCTGTAACTTAAATAAAATTGAATACTTTCTTTTGTTGGTATACTACTCCATTTACATTAGGATGAAATCGAAGCGTACTCCAATATTTATTTCTTTTTTTTTTTTATTCCTGTCAAAAAAGAAAAATTTGAATAAATATAAATACAGGTCCCATATCTTTTTCTTAATGAATCCGTTTTTATGTTATTTCGTACTGTACAATTATTTTCTTTGTGGGATCGGTTTACCATGAGAGGTAATGAGAATAATTATAGAATGGATTGCTACCTATGCCTAGATCGCGGATAAATGGAAATTTTATTGATAAGACCTTTTCAATTATAGCCAATATCTTATTACGAATAATTCCGACAACTTCAGGAGAAAAAGAGGCATTTACCTATTACAGAGATGGTGCGATTTGATTCTTTTTTTTATTGCTCTCAATCTTACGAGAAAGACACATGATTTGGGATCGGGATAGAAATAAAAATTTTGAAAAAGAAATCTACGCTTGTTGGAGGTAAAGTTTGGAAATAGAACAACTCCTTCTGTCGTGTATCCTCCATTAATGTAACCTCGGATGCTATGGTTTAATTGTCGACTCTAGTATTGAGCGAAAGGCTACACCTATAGGTTCTGTATTTATAGGTCAATCCTACTCCACCAGTACCAATAGGCCACATAGGGGAAGAAGCACTACACCTAGGAATCAACAACACGAAAACTTTGTTATAAGTTCT